ATTATGTATCTGCACCCCTTGGGATCGATAAACCTTTTGAACCTTATTAACCAAAGAGATACGACTTTGCACTATAGTTAGCTCAGCACCAATCAGGAATGCCCAAGGAATTCCAAGAATTCTTGTTATACATTTGTTCCAAGTCTCAATCCTCTTTTCGAGATTCATCGATATTGAATCAATCGAACGCACTTCTAACACCTGTTCCACTTTTGGAAGACCTTGCGTTATATCACCAGATCTTGATTTTTCATATATAAATGTAACTAATGTATCTCCTTCGTAAAGGATTTCCCCATAATGTCCATGAACAGTTGCTCCTGGAGTAGCCAAATAAGGCTTAGCTGATCGTATTACCACAGAGTCAACTTGAAGAATTAGAACTTGACCCGATTTTAAATGCGGTCCTTTTTTGGCTATACATACATTTTCACAAAGAAACTGCCCAAGACTAACGATTGTAGATGTCTCTTCACAACAATTGTAATGCAGAAAATACCAATTCAAATTGAATGGATTCAAAATGATGTTACTGCAGGAATAGGGATTATAAATTTTACCTTTTTCATCCAGTAAATAATATTTAAGTATTTGAAAAATCTGTTTTAAATTGTCAAGTTGCAAATAGTTAGTTACCAAGATTTGATTATGGGTTATTAAATCGGAAAAGAAATCAAAATTATAAATTGGAAAGCCTGTTCCTAAGGGGCCCAACGGATTCCTAATTGGAATTAGGGGGTCCTCTTTGATTGATTCTTTTATCACATTGGGAGATTTTACATCGTTGAATGGGCCTGTTCGAGAACAATTGGATGATGACAAAATTATCAAAGATTGAGATTCCTTATTTCGATTCAATAACGTATGAATAGTTCCTTGATTTGGATTAAGGGATTCTTGAATCCTTGCCTTGGAATAGGAATAAATGGAAGAAAACGGATTGACATTAGCGCGATCTGATCCATTCTCAGAGATTAATCCTGAACCCGACAGATCATTTCTTTTTCCGGTATACAAAATAGGTGACTTCGCTAAGTCGATTCTTAGAAAATCTCTAATTAAACCATTTGTCCTTATTTCAACAAAGGAAGCACAGGCCTTTTCGATCTTTTTGTCTTGGTCCCAATTCAACACTAAACAAGTCCGAACTAATTGAATACTTGTGTCCCAAATTTCAAGAATTGGGTCGTAATAAAGGATATAGTTGACAACTCGAAGTTGTAGATTATCACTTTCTTGCAAGAGATCCGGTGGGAAAAGTCTTCCTAAATTTATACCATCCGTTTTTTTATATGGGACTACAGGTTGAACCAAAACAAAATATTTTTTTTCATACCTGGAAAGTTTCATTCGTTGGATATAGAGCCAATTTTTCAATTTTTTGTATTCTTTGGAATTTTGTTTTCCCCCTCCTGGTGGTATCAATCGGAATGCCTTGTTTGTCTTTCCAGGAAAATGGATATCTCCAGAAAAGATTATTAGTTTAATTTTTTCTGCTTTTTTCTTCACTCGGACCAATCCACCTACCCGACTTCTTCTATTTAAAGTGATTTGTGTATCTATCCCAATAATACTATTGTGCCGTACCATTATGGAACAAGATTCGGCCAAAATGTGGACTTCCACGGGAATAAAAAAAAACGGATTTACTTCCTTTTGGTATTTTGGCCAAAATACCTTGACTCCTCGATACTCAATCAACTCCTCTTCATTAACGATTGAATTCAGTTCTCTAGTCTCATATTTAGTAAGTCCCGAGCTCTTTCTTATATATCGAGGATCGTCCAAATAAGCAAGAATACTATTTCTACGGAGAATACCATTTCGGGGGATTTCAATTGAGATACCTGAAGAAGGTATTAATTGGTTCTCGCCCTCTTGAATCGATTCGAGTGGGATGATGACTCTATTTCTTCGCCTCTTTGCCAATAAATCCGAATTCCCCTCGAGAACGGCCGGATTTCTGAGATTACAACGACCGGTACATGTCATTCGATTAAGTTCTGAATAATCAGGAATCCTATCTCCTTTTTGATTTTTACCAGAAAAATACGAACTAAAAAATTTGTGTCTCACTTTATTATTAGTTACTGAGGGGTTAGAAATATATCTTCGCTTAACAGAAAGAGAATAAGCGTTCATTTGATCTTGATCCTTGTGGATCGAACAGGGGCCTGGACTGGATCTCCAGGGCTCCCCTAATAATATCCATAAATGACTTGTTTTTGGTAAGAGATGAATATTACCATATGTAAATTCAGGTGCATGGTACACATCGGTATTCCAGTGCATTTCGCCTTCTGAGTCAGAATAAATATGTTTTCGAACCTTCTCTTTCAAATTCAAAGTGGATGTTCTCGCGCGAATCTCAGCAATGACTTGTTCTGATTCTACATATTGATCGTTTTGAACTAAAAGAAAACTTTTGGGCGGAATACACACATTGTGTATAATATCTTCACTTTCAATAGTTACATACAAGTCTCTAGAACATAGAAAAGCAGGATGTCCATGACGTGTACGTGTCGGATGAACCAAATCCTCATTGAATTTTATTTTTCCATTAGAAGGGGCTCGGACATGTTCTGCAGTACCCCCTGTGAATACTCCGCCGGTATGAAAAGTTCTTAATGTTAATTGAGTACCTGGTTCTCCAATAGATTGACCTGCAATAATACCTACAGCTTCTCCCAATTCAACCAGGTCGTCGTGAGCTGGGCTTCGGCCATAGCATAGTTGACAAATCCAAGATGTACTCCTACAAGTAAAGGGGGTTCGAATAGAGATTGGTTGTGCTCTAAAAGTTATGAATCTATTAACAAGTCCAACCCCAATATCTTGATTTCTAGTAGCAATGCATCGCGAACCTATATATATATGATCCGCTAATACACGCCCAATTAATGTTTGGATAAAAATCCTGTCGGTCATCATTCCATTTCGAGGACTTACAGAAATACCTCGGACGGTGCCACAATCTGTTCGACGTACAACAATGTGTTGAACTACTTCAACAAGTCTGCGCGTGAGGTATCCTGCATCTGATGTTCGGATAGCGGTATCCACAACTCCTTTACGGGCTCCGTAGCAAGAAATAATATATTCTGTTAAAGAGAGTCCTTCGCGTAAATTGCTTTGAATGGGTAAATCAATCATTTGACCTTGGGGATCCGACATTAATCCTCTCATACCTACTAATTGATGTACCTGAGATGCATTTCCTCTGGCTCCCGAAAAAGACATTATATGGACTGGATTAAAAGGATCGGTCATCCGAAAATTAGGATTCATTTCTTGTCGCAAATATTCACTTGTGGCATACCAGATCTCGATCGATTGACGTAATTTTTCTACCGCGTGTACATTCCCATAATGATGGTGTTTTTCCAAAATAAAACTTTGTTGTTCAGCGTCTTGAACTAGCCATCTTTTAGAAGGTATTGTTAAAAGATCATCAATTCCTAATGAAATGGATGCGGCGGTAGCTTGTCGGAAACCCAGAGTCTTTACTTGATCCAGGATATGTGATGTATATCCTATTCCATAGTGATCAATAAATCGACTAATAAGTCGTTTCATGGCAGTTCCGTCTATCACTTTATTGTGAAAGACCTGAGTGGGCCGTTCTGCCATCAGTACCTCCATATTGCGCTGAGTAGAATTTGACAATGGGTTTGAGTCAGTGATTGGACAACTTCCTTTTCTAGATCTTGATTCACGTAGAAATTCCGCAATTTTATAGTCCTAGTTAACCCGGCGAGACTCGAATTCCCGCTGGTAGCATAGAATTACAACAGCCCTGCCAAAACCCCTGTATGGCTTCTTCTATTTCTCGATAAAGAGAAATATGCCCAAGAGTGGTTCGAATATATATATAAAGAATTTCTTTTTTTATACTTCTTACTATTAGATAGTGTCCATAAATCTCATAATAGGTCCCCAAAGATTCATAGTGAATTTCAATGGGAGTTTCTCTTGCAGCAATAACGCGTTGATCTAGTCGCCACCGCAGCCACAAAGGACTACCTAAATTGATTCGTTTTTGCCGAAAAGCTCCAATTGCATCATAGGCGTTACAAAAAAACAGTTCTTTTTTTTTTGTATACTTATAGTTATTATCTTCATTTTGATAGTTTCTACCATTACACGGATTATACCTATTTACACAAATACCCCGACGATTTCCACTCGTTAAGACATAGAGTCCACTAAGCATATCTTGAGTTGGTGCAGAAATGGGATCTCCAATAGTTGGAGACAAAAGATTCATATGAGAAAACATAAGTAAACGTGCCTCTGCTTGAGCCTCCAAAGATAAAGGCACATGAACAGCCATTTGATCCCCGTCAAAGTCCGCATTGAAGCCCTTACAAACTAATGGGTGTAAACAAATAGCGCGCCCTTCTACTAAAATGGGGAGGAATGCCTGTATGCCTAATCTATGCAGAGTAGGCGCTCTATTCAGCAATACAGGATGGTCATCCAGAATTTCTTGAAGTATTTCCCATACAATTGGTTTTTTTTTACGAATTTGACTCTTAGCAACTCCGATGTTCGAAGCAAGATGTTTTCTAATTAGGTCACGAATTACAAATGCCTGGAAAAGTTCTATTGCTATTTCGCGAGGCAATCCACATCGATGTAATGAAAGTGAAGGGCCCACGACAATCACTGACCGCCCTGAATAATCGACGCGTTTACCAAGCAGAGTCTCGCGAACTCTTCCTTCTTTGCCTTCAATTACATCTGAAAGCGACTTGTAAACTCTATTATGATCATCCCTCATTGGTTGTCCGCAGATTCCATTATCAAGAAGTGCATCCACTGCTTCTTGTAGCAATTTTTCCTGAGATATTATTAATTCTTCTGGCGTAGCTATACTTGTTGTTAATAGATCTGTAAGAGTATTATTCCGATAGATAATTCTTCTATAGATTTCATTAATATCCGAGGTCACCAGTTTATCCTCATCTATATGATAAATTGGTCTCAACTCAGGAGGAAGAACTGGTAATAGACACAAAACCATCCATTTTGGTTCTATATTTGTTCGAATAAAATGCTTAGCCAATTCCATACGTCTAAGCAAAAAATCCTTTCTTCTTCCAACTTTTCGATCTTCCCATTCATTCCCTGTGGGTTCCTCTTCCTCCAATTCTTTCCATTCTACCAATGAATAATCTATAATAATTCGTAAATCTAGATTGGCTAATTGTTGTCTGATAGAACCTCCCCCGGTAGACATCTCTCGATTTCTAAATGTATCGAAGCTCCGGGTAGTAAAAAAAATTGGGATCCTGTATTTCCAGGGTTGGATTTCATATTCCAATAAACCCCGTAATCGTAAAAAAGTGGGTTTCTTATCTATGGGCCTAGCAAAATAAAAATTGGGATAGGATCTCCCCCCCTCAAAATCGGACGTGAAAGTTTACTCTCATCCGGCTCAAGTAAGTCAAAAAAAGAAAAAGAAAGGAGTTCTCCCTTTCAAATTCTAGAAAACTCCAAAAAGATCTACTCCTTACTCAAGTTTCCAGTGAAGACCAAGCAAAACCTCATTTATTGCGTCTTCCTTATTATTTTTATTTTATTTAGATTTTATTTATTTATGAAGTCTTTATTCAATTCAATTATGACATAAATGAAATGTGAAATTCTTGAGTAGTCTACTTCCCCTCGAATGATGAATCCCATAATTCTTAATTAAAGAGTACCTTGGAATTCATAAGGAATTTACTTGTCTATGTACTGTTCCATTCGATCTTTTAGGTCCCGATTTCACCTCGACGGTTAGGTCACGATGCCCTCAAAGTCTATATGCGATAGATAGACTCTTGTAACCATGACATCTTTTCTATTTGCTACTTGAACATAATTTCTTTCTAAAAAAAGGAACTGCTTAATTCCACAAAAGAAAAAGTCTTTTTTTACGAGGTATAACTATAAATTCTTATGAAATAGACCATAGATCAATTCCCTTTTTTGGGAGCGTCTTGAATACATCCCTAATTCTGAGCTTCATGTTACTCCTACCAAGAAACATGTCAGGTACAGGGCATCCCGATTGCATTAAATGGGATGACAGTTTATCATTTCAAATCTGTAAAATCAGAATTTCGATCAAATCACACACCGCAGTATACTAGGTCTTCTAATTCGTTAAGAGGTTTATCTAAAAGATTCACAATATAACTAGGAAGGCGTTTCAAATACCACACATGCATTACGGGGTATGCGAGTTTGATGTAGCCCATTTGATATCTTCGTATCCGAGAATCAACAAACTCGACTCCGCATTGTTCACAAAATTGCGGGTCTTCCTTTTCATCTCCGATTACTCGATAATTTCCACAAGCACAAATTCCACTTTTGATAGGCCCAAAAATTCTTTCACAAAATAATCCATCTTTTTCTGGTTTATTGGTTTTGTAATGAAAGGTATAAGGTTTTGTCACCTCTCCTACTATCTCGCCATTAGGCAGGATTTTTTTGGACCAAGTACTTATTTGTTCAGGAGAAACTAATCCAATTCGGAGTTGTTGATGTGTATATCGATCGATCATAGAAGAAAACTTCTGCTTGATTTCGATTAAGCTTCCTTCCTATTAAGCTGGAAAGTCTTCTCAGAGACAAGAAAATGGTTCAGTTCCAGAGCTAAAGATCGTAGTTCTCGAACGAACAACCGAAAAGATTCTGGAGCATCCTCAGGAGTCGGTATTCTTCCTCCAAAGATTATAGTACCAAGTACTTCTTGGCGAGCTCTAATATGATCAGATTTATAAGTAAGCATCTCTTGTAAAATATAAGCAACGCCAAACCCCTCTAAAGCCCAAACCTCCATTTCTCCTACCCGTTGTCCCCCTTTCTTGGCCCTTCCTTTAAGGGGTTGTTGCGTAAGACGTGAATAACGCCCACTGGAACGCCCATGGATTTTATCATCAACTTGATGAATTAATTTCAAGATATAAGGCTTTCCTATTATAACGGGTTGTTCAAAAGGATCCCCCGTTCTTCCATCAAATATTCTGCTTTTTCCTGGAGACTCAGGTTCAAATACCCATGGATTAGCTGTTTGCTTACTGGCTTCATATAATTCAGAAAACACCAGTTTTCTAGAAGCTTCTTGTTCATATCTCTCATCAAAAGGAGCTATTCGATAATGTCTGTCTAGCAAATCCCCCGCTAACCCGAGTGAAGATTCAAATATTTGTCCTACATTCATTCGTGAAGGTACTCCTAATGGGTTGAAGACCATGTCAACAGGTCTTCCATCTTGCAAATAAGGCATATCTTGTCTAGGCAAAATTTTTGAAACGATACCCTTATTTCCATGTCTTCCAGCTACTTTATCGCCTACTTTGATTTCACGTTTCTGTAAAATATATACACGAATACTTTCTGTTTTCTCTGTCTCATCTGTCTTAGAACTCTGGACCCATCTCACATCAATAACCCGACCCCTACCGCCTATAGGTAGTTTTAGACAAGTTTCTTTTGAAGTATATACCCTCATGCCAAGTATGGTTCGTAACAATCTATCTTCCGGAGCATACGATGATTCTTTCACCATTTGGGGCGTTAATTTACCTACTAAAATATCACCTGTTTCCACCCAAGATCCCAGCATTACAATTCCATTTTTGTCTAAATTTCGGAGTAAATGGACTTCTAAATGCGGTATTTCGTTAGTGACCCTTTCGGGGCCTTGGTTAATCTGAATTTCATATTTACGTATGTGAAAAGAAGTATAAATATCTTCATATACTAAGCGCTCGCTAATGAGTACTGCATCTTCAAAATTGTAACCTTCCCATGGCATATAAGCTACTAATACGTTTTTCCCCAAAGCGAGTTCGCCACCAACTGTAGCAGCACCACACGCTAAAATTTGTCCCTTTTTAATGCATTTACCCCGCCGAACCTGGGTTTTTTGATGCATACAAGTATTTTTGTTGGAACGTTCATACATAACTAATGGAATCCTTAGAGTATCCCCATTACCTGATAAAAGGATCTTGTCAGTATCGGTATAAATAATCTTTCCCTCGCCTTCGGCTATAGCAAGAGCCCCTGAATCTAGAGCCGCCTGGCCTTCCAATCCAGTTCCAACAATGCACTTCTCGGACTGAGAAAGAGGGACTGCTTGACGTTGCATGTTAGAACTCATTAAAGCCCGATTCGCATCATTATGCTCGATAAAAGGAATGAGGGAAGCCCCAATAGAAAAATATTGGAAGGAAAAAATACTTCGAAGATGAACCTGTTCCCATGCAATAGTCAGGAATTCTTGACGATATCGAGCTGGAACAACTTGTTCTTCCTGAATACCCCGATTCAAGGCCAAAGAGTTTCCTGCCGCTACCATATAGTATTCATCTGTACCCGGTGATAAATAAAGCATCCGCGCCCCTTTTGATTTCTCGTAAATTTTATAAAACGGACTTTCTAGAGACCCCCAACGACCAATCCTCGCATGAATTGCTAAGGATCCAATAAGTCCAACATTTATTCCTTCAGATGTGTCAATTGGGCAAATGCGCCCATAGTGACTAGGGTGAATATCTCGTATTGGAAAAGTAGCAGTTCGCGCAGTCAATCCCCCCGGGCCCAAATAACTCAATTTTCTCCCATGAACTATTTGTGTCAATGGATTAGTTCGATCCAAAACTTGAGATAATGGGTGTAAACGGAAAAAAACTTTATAAGTATCTGTTAATGGAGTTGAATTTACCAAGTTCTGGGGAGTTGGTGTCCAGTTATGTTTAAGTGCTGCATATATATTTCCTCGAGCTATATTTTCTAAACGAACCAAGGCTAATCCAAATTGCTCTTGTAAAAGATCTGCTACAGAACGAATACGTTTATTTTGCAAATGATTCATATCGTCAAGTGTACCCATTCCAAATTTTATTCGAATCAAACGATCCGCGGCTGCCAATATATCTCGCGGTAACAAAAATGTATTGTTCTGGGGTATATCAAGGTTCAGTCTCCGATTCATATTTCGTCGACCAATCCCTCCCAATTCACATCTTTGTTGAAAGAATTTTTTTTGTAAATCCTTAGATAAGGATTCAGAAAATACCGGATCTCCCTCTACACAAGCAAATTGTTGATAAAACTCCAAAATAGCATTTTCTTTTGACCCTATTTTTTTTTTATCATTCAGAAAAGACAAAAATAATTCAGGATAGCAAACATTCTCTAGAATTTCTCTTATATTCAACCCCATAGCTGATAATAGAACTAGAATAGATAGTTTTTGTTGCCTACTCACACGAACCCATATCCTTGCTTTTCTATCAATCTCTAATTCTAATCTTCCTCCCCAATCTGATATTATGGTGCCGGTATAAACCGAAATTCCGTTATCGTTCAATTCTGACTGGTAATAAATACCGGGACTTTGCAATATTTGATTGATCACAATTCTATATATTCCATTTACTATAAAAGCTCCCAGAGAAGTCATTAGAGGGATCTTTCCTATCAAAATTGTTTGTTCTTGGATATACCTACGCCTATCGTTTTTCCAAATGAGTCTCGCGGATACATATAATTCAGAAGAATATGTGAGTGATTCATACACAGCGTCTCTTTCCTTTATCAGGGGTTCTACCAATTGATATCTTTCCAAAAATAATTCAAAGTCAATTTCTTGATTTGTATCTTCAATTTTTGGAAACTTAGAAAGTTCTTCTGTCAAACCCTGATCAATGAACCTACAAAATCCTTCGAATTGTATCTGATTAAATCCAGGTATTGTGGACATTGTGTCTATCCCGGATTATTTTGAAATTGTCAGTTATTTATATTCATCCATATTGAATTCTCAAAAAAAAAAAAAGAAATACCATTTTGGCTGGCTCATTATCCATCAAATCCTATATATAGATTTAGCAATGATGTAATTTCCATTCTATGAATCTTTGACTGGAATCTATGAGATAAGTGGAATAAAAATTTATACCGAACTTAAACTTAATTTTAAGAGATGCAAGCGGAACGGAATTGATAAAACAGTCTTAGAAACAGAATTCTCCCACTTAGGCTTACTATGCTTTGGGATTTTTTTAGAATATTATATTATTTATTTTATATTTATTTATTTTTATAGTATAATATAACGGTATTGATATTGATATTCTAATCTACTTGATTGATATTCTAATCTACTTGAATATTGAATACCAGAAAACTATATGATATGAATATTTATTATTATTAACGCAGATATATCTATCTAATTTATTTATTTTATATCTATATCTATGTCTTCTCCGTTCTTTTATTACCCTCCTGTCCTGTCGTGTTGTCAATTGACAGTATGACTTAGGGGTCAATATAATTTGACCGACCAAATCCTATTTTGGTAAACCATCTTGAATCTACTGCAGAGTGAAGGATCATGGATCCAACGCATAACCCTTTGTGAATGAGAGAGATAAAGATGAGAAAGACCAATGAAATAAAGTTTCAAGGTTATATAGTTTAATGGTAAAGTTTGATTTGATTACCATTAACTAACCCCCAGAATACTTAAGGAGTTTTTCCATTTGATTTATATACTATGGATCTACTAAAGATGGATCTCGGCCTGAGTTATATTAAGTTAAAGTTAATAAGGTAACCCTACTAGGCCTTATTACCTTACCTATTATGTTTTTCCTATTCTATTTTTATATTACCTCAAGGTATTTTTCTTATTACCTATGGTATTTGTCTTATTACCCATATTCTAGTGCTTTTTGATTTGGCCGGCCCTCGGGACCTTTTATTTCTAGTTGATTTATGAAGGCGGCCGTAGGCCCCTATGGTCCAGTGGTTACGACCTCTCTCTTTCACGGAGAAAACGAGGGTTCAAGTCCCTCTGGGGGTGTACCAAGACTCAAGACTATAGGAGTGGTATTTTCTATCAAATGATCCGTAGCCGTATTTGTCAAGTCTGCCTGGTAGACGAAAGGAAGTTTATTATGGAACGTCTAAAAAATTTAGGCGTTGGGTCGATGCCCGAGTGGTTAATGGGGGCGGACTGTAAATTCGTTGACAATATGTCTACGCTGGTTCAAATCCAGCTCGGCCCAACAATTTGCCAATCTACTATCAGACGGTAGAACTCTCTTGTTCTTAAGAAATACCTTACCTGATACAAGAGAATAAAAAAGAATTCAAATTTTCTGCTAGATCTCTTCTTATTTCCCTGGGATTGTAGTTCAATAGGCTAGAGCACCGCCCTGTCAAGGCGGACGTTGCGGGTTCGAGCCCCGTCAGTCCCGACGGATCCAATAAGTACATCAATTCGCCTCTCCATTTTCTGTGAAAGAGGGGACAGAGAGCATAATTGAATCCCGAAGAGGTTTCCTCTCTTTTTTTTTTCAGGATTCTGTCAAAGAAAGAATAAACCCTAAACTAAAATGAAAATAACTAAAATAGTGAAGTTGATAGAATATTCCATCTTTTATCCCGCGCCTCATCTTTCTCATACTTCTTTGTCTTCCAAAGAAAATTGGATCATTAAAATTTAGAACCTAATTCCTCTCTTTTTGGGTTTTTAATGGAAACGGATGGGTGGTTAGATGATACTTCGTTTGACTACATACAAAAAAAGAAAGGATAAAAAAGGAATTTTTGCTCGGTCGGGGAATCCAAGATTGGATTCGGTATGGATAAGGGATCTTCGTATGTTATACTATTCAATTCTCGACGACGAATTAATTTAATAGCTCAGATATTGTTATTCATGATATGATATTGATCCGATTCAAGATCATCGATAGGTAATGCATTCATTGAATTGACAGGTGAAAGATTTATCATCTCTATGGGATTAAATCCCGAGTTATTGTGAAATAAAAAAACGATGAGATTATGGAAGTAAATATTCTTGCATTTATTGCTACTGCACTGTTCATTTTAGTTCCTACTGCCTTTCTACTTATAATTTACGTAAAAACAGTCAGTCAAAACGATTAATTACTTTGAATGAAACTTGACTTCTGAATTCTTATCCATATTTGAAGAAATCAAAAGAAAAGTATTCTATTAAATGAAATCAACGGGCTATAATCGGCGGTATTCTATGGGATCCGAGAGTATGGTAAGAAAGAAATTTTTTTCTTATCATACTCTCTATTAGTGTTATAGTAATGTATAAAATAAAATTGTACTTGACTTTCTAATAAAGTTGGTATACTATATTAGCTTCTATCTTCAATCTATGTAGTTATTTATCCATATATGGAATTGACGTAGGACCCGATTCTATTTCTTTGATACATCTATTTATTCCGATGAATCTGAAAAAATCGTTTTACTGTTATAGAATACATTTATCCACTAGAATCCAAGGGAATTTTGAAATGAGGATCTTTTTATTTAAATTGAAAATTATTTCAATTTAAATAAAAAATGAGTTGCAGAACGATCTATAAAACAATTGATACCGTTAACTAAATTAGGAGTGCTTCTAAAGTCCACTTCTTCCCCATACTACGAGTGAAAGGGAAAATGTAAAGACTACCATTAAAGCAGCCCAAGCGAGACTTACTATATCCATGTAAATTATATCCCTTATCTCTATGATAGAATTATTCCATTATTGCTCACTAATAATAGTAGAATGAATGGTCCAGAGTCAAAAAGGGATTCTGGCCGAACACTATTGATGAACCAGTCAAATAAATCCATTTCAAAAATTCCTATATGATTTCTAATAGGGAAAGACTAAATACAAGTAAAATATACAATGACACTATAAGGGAATGTTACTAATGGAATGGAACATCTATTCTATCTAGTAATAAAAAAAGAGACCCATTCCTTTTTCTTGCCCTTCAAAGTAAAAAAAATTGCTATCTATTACATACTTTTATTTCCTATTTGATCTAATTCGTACCCTTTCCCGATTGTCTCTCTGAAGGAGTTGGGAGATAGTATATTATACTCTTGACGACGGGTCTAAAAAAAAAAAAATAATTTTTTTGCACTTTTTGTTTTCTATAAACTATAAAAAAATCCATCCAATATAATCTTTCTTTGAATTTTAGATTCAAGGATTTCCAAGCTTTTACAAAATCCCCAGAACAGAATAAGACAGCAGAACAGAATAAGAGATTTAGATTCATTTGTTGATGAGGCGGCACCCGGATTTGAACTGGGGAAAAAGGATTTGCAGTCCCCCGCCTTACCACTCGGCCATGCCGCCAAAACGATAGAAAAAATTTTCCTTTTTCGGTTGGATTACTAAACTTTAGTTTATTGTACTTGCATCTTGCATCCCTTTTTAAATCCTTTTTCTAAATCTAAATTTATGTATAAAAATTAGAAAAGTTTTTATCCTTTCGTATTGTATTTAATTTATTTATTGTAATGTATTTGATCTACCCCCTCGATTGATTGTATCGTATCTTCCCACAATGCCGAAAAACTTCCACTCAACTTTCTATTGAAAAATAAAATGTCTATTTTCGCTTAAAAAAGCCGAAATTTATGACAAAAGGGAACCATTAACTATTCGTTGACTGAGAATTCGTGACTTATTCTTGGATTTGAATCTAAAATTTGATTTCCCTAATGACATAAGAAAATACAAATGGATACATACTTAATTGATTCTTTTGAATCAAAAATCCTTCTCAATTTCTGGATTCTATTATAACAAAAATGATAAGTATATGTAAACCCCAGAAGGGAAATTTTTACACAGATACCAAATTGGCTATTTAGAGTATGTTGCCTATAAACAAAAAAACGGGAATTCATTGGAACAAAAAAAGGCCCGGCTGGGTATTGACCGGGCCAGGCCCAAAAGGCACTTCGAACAAAATAAAAGCAAGAAGGTCCTCTTTATTTATCTTTCTATTCTATTTGGATCTTTCGAGCATCTAAATGGAATTGCTAATTCTATAATAACGATAAAGAATGTAAAAGAAATACTTTATTTAATCCTTACTTGATGTGTAATGTAACATAGTAATTATCTTTTTCAATTGGGAGAGATGGCTGAGTGGACGAAAGCGGCGGATTGCTAATCCGTTGTACGAGTTATTCGTACCGAGGGTTCGAATCCCTCTCTTTCCGTTTCCGTTGATGACTTTCTATTTTTTTCTTTCAATTTTTGCAAACCCCTTTTTCTTTTTTTTTTCCTAATTAAATTAAATATGTGGAATAGCTAAAATAAAATATTAATAAAATTGTAAAATCAAACAAGAAAAACTAAATTTTTATTTTATTCTTCACGTCCAGGATTACGTCCTGGATCATTGGATAGGAATCCAAAAATGAAGAGAGAAACAAAGAATATTACTACTGTGTAAACGAAAAGTTTGAGAGTAAGCATTACACAACCTCCAAGATCATTTTTTGAAAAAGAAAAACGAGAAAAGATAATAGATCCTCCACTTTTATATCACATATCCTATTTTGACACCAAGAAATGAATTATAGAAATAGAAAAGAATGTTCAGAAATTCAAATCAAATGAAGTTGAAATTTGTAATAAGAGTCTTTAATTTAATTACCACAAATCACTTTCATACCCACAATTAGATATTCTAAGGGACCCTAAGCTCATAAGGTATTTCCCCGAAAAAGGATTAAAATGGGGAAAGGAAATAGGGCGAGCCGGATTTCTCGCGACTATCCGAGAGTTTGAATCGAAGGTTCATACTGTCAGACTTATTTGATCTTATCAATTGTTATAATTTTTCTCGAATAAATCATGAATTTTCTAGGATAGTATTAAAGCTCTTATCGAAAACTTACAGCAGCTTGCCAAACAAAGGCTAAAAGAAAAAAGAACAGGGGTATAACTGGCATGACATCTACGATTGGATTCAAAAAAGCATAGGCTTCGGGCAATTTGGCGAAGAAAAGACTAGTCGGATAAAGGGCAGAATTAAGACAGATCAAACTAAAAATATTAAGCATAACAGACTTTTTTTTTCGTCGAAATAATTGCATTTTGATTGAGTTAAGGAAAAATGAAGAAAGTAAGGTAAACAAAAAAATCCTTCTTTTTTTTTTTCTGCTCAATCAAAAATCCTCCAATTCTCAAAGGAGAATAGAAGAAATCATACTTTCATACAATATCTTAATTGAATTATATGTAATGATCAATAAATTCAGTTGAATTCGAGATATACACATGCCAAAATCCTAGCATGAATCTATAATAGATTCTATAAAGATAAAGAAAAAAGAGTTTCTTTAGATAGTTGGACTGGAATTGACGAAGACTTAATACCAATATTATTATTTATTAGTATTATTGTCCAATAAAAATGGAAATGGGGCGTAGCCAAGCGGTAAGGCAACGGGTTTTGGTCCCGCTATTCGGAGGTTCGAATCCTTCCGTCCCAGAGCGTATCCATTGTATCCTAATATTTGTTTTTTGTTCAAGGAGGTTCTGTTTCAAGGTCTAATATTGCATAGAATATTATATTATTCCTCCTTCTTTTTTGATTTTGAATGATTCTTTGCGGAAGCATATCTGAGTTTTTCACAAACTGAACTAAATCGAGTTCAAATGATATGCAAAAGTAACTGAACCCCTTTGTGACCCAGATAAAGCTAAGATGGGCCGTAGATCATAGTTGTAGAAAGATTACTTAACCTCATCAGGTTAAAAAAAAAATATGAAATGAAAATACATATAAAAGAGGAAGCGCTTAACCTATAGGTATGTATTCTTATCCTGTTTCAGTGACAATAGTGTTTCCCTTTTTGTGAAAAAGAATTGGCATCCCTAAAATATTTTATTTAACAATGATATATATTTTCGATATTTTTTTTTATTGTTTGATTTAGCTTATTTGCTTTACATCATTGACAATTCCATTCGAAAAGAAACAGAGATTTTTCTTTCTTATTTCTTATGATAAAAAAAGGGAGTCTTTACTGTAAAACTTGACTCAAATAATGATGTAGAAGTTGGAAACTTTTTCAAGTATCAAGATTTGTAATGATTCCTTATGGGTTGACTCTTTGGGAAGTTGGAAATGGGCCGGTCTATCTTATTGAGTCACTTGAAGAGGCAGAGTAAAATAGAATTTATTTTTTCGTGTGATTTCTGTTAGTTATGTTATTTCTATATCTATTTAGTTTAGATTTCTAGATATTTCTGTTAGATATTTTTTTGAAATAGATATTTATAAAAAAACGTTCCATTCATACAAAAAAGCTGGGGTCTTGCTAATATTTCTTCAGAAAAATCTTTATTATCTATGTAGATAAGAAAAAATAGAAATTACTTTGTCTCTGTACCGACTGAACCAATGACTATTCATGATTCCATAATTGAATCAATTCCGTACTGGTTCCAAATTAGAGGAATGTTATGGTAAAACTTCGTTTAAAACGATGCGGTAGAAAGCAACGTGCGACTTGAAGGACACGATCCGGTGTGGATTCTTTTTCTTACATCCACCATTTTATATAGGAATGAAGGTGCTCTTGGCTCGACGTCATTTGTTCTATTCTACTAGAGCCCTTCTTTTTTTTTTTTTATTGGGTTGTAATGTAAATAGTTCATGATGGAGCTCGAGTAGAAAGTATTGATTAATTTCTCAGGGGCAACGATCTAGGGTTAATGCCAATTCATAAATTGGAACAACTTCGTAAGTATATCTTCGATATCTTCGATATAGAAATCGAAAGGATCCGATTCGAGCAATTTTTCAATTCAAAAAATTTGTTGGAACGGCTAAAACTTTTTCGATACGTAGTGTATCGCGCACGAATCAACCGTCGGTATGATTCTTTGATAGAAAGAAATCGCAAAAGGGGTATGTTGCTACCATTTTGAAAGGATTAAGAAGCACCGAAGTAATGTCTAAACCCAATGATTTTAAACAAAGATAAAGGATCCCAGAACAAGGAAACACCACTTCAATTGTCTCACGGATCCGAATAACGAATCAAAATAGATTTTAAACGAGACAAAAAGGGTGGGTTAAAGACCACTCAAAAAAAATATATATATTAAATTAAAGATTTTTCTTTAAGATATTTGAGATATTATATTATTGAACTTGAGTTATGAGTACAAATGATTTTTTCTTCTTCAGGAAGTAAGCTAAATAAAAATGAGTGAAATTGAAATTATAGAATTTATTAATTTATTTTACGGATTCCTTTCCTATTTATTCTAATCAAATTTTATCCATAGATAAAACTTCGAATCATTTTTTCTCGAGCCGTACGAGGAGAAAACTTCCTATACGGTTCTAGGGGGGGGGTTCTTTTTCATCTACATCTATCCCGATGAGCCGTCTATCGAATCGTTGCAATTGATGTTCGATCTCGAAGAGAAGGAAGAGATCTTCGGAAAGTGGGTTTTTATGATCCGATCAAGAATCAAACTTATTTAAACGTTCCCGCTATTCTCTATTTCCTTGAAAAAGGCGCTCAGCCTACAGGAACTGTTCAGGATATTTTAAAAAAGGCAGAGGTTTTTAAGTAATTTTGCCCTAATCAAACAAAATTAAATTAAGGAAATAAAAACTAAGGGTAGGATAGTGATTTCTATATCATTTTGGATATCTTTTCTATACTATGTTTTTTTATTTCCTTTCTTGGTCTATTCGTATCTATTTCTCATTGCTTTTATAGAATCCTTTTCTATAGAATCTTTTTCTAAGGAAACCGTATTTGATTGATCCTCAAAAAATAGAAAATTATGGCATTACCTGTAATCGGGTGGTTTTCATTTGAACTCTAATACCAAGTAACAAACAAGGAATAGAAGTTCTTTATTCTATATGGATTCAATTTTTTTATATTATTCTCCATCTAATCTAAAAACTCAAAATTTAGTATATAAATATAGGTATATGCAGTGCCAATCCAACACAAGTCCTTTTTTTTACTATTATTCAATTTAAGTTTTTGTATTTTTTCATCGTATTCTTTTCTTAACCTTTATGTTGACAACGTTGTATCGAACAAATATAATTCATCGTGATAAGCAGATCTATTTATTTCCGTCCCATAGGTTTTCTTTTTTATTTTTACTTGTTGATTCAAATGATGGGTTCGTTGGATTAGCTTTGATACCCGGATTTTTGATTGAAAAAGTGGATAACATAGAAATAGGGGATGTTCTACCATTTTTACATTTATTTATTTTTTTGGTCGGGCAATTTTTTATTTTTTCATCTGATTCTGATTTAGTCATTTTTATGTTCCAAATAGAGTAGAAAAATTTAATAGAGTAGAAATTTTTTTTAGATTTTTTATTTCGTAGAGTAATGCTTTAATTTTTAATTTAATAATTTTGTTTTATTCTGATTGTATCTACATACCCTTTTATATTTGGGTTGCTAACTCAATGGTAGAGTACTCGGCTTTTAAGTGCGGCTAGGATCTTTTACACATTTAGATGAAGCGAGGGATTCGTCCATACTATCGGTAAAGTTTGGAAGACCGCGACTGATCCTGAAAGGGAATGAATGGAAAAAATAGCATGTCGTATCAATTAAGAGTTCTGAGAATATTTTATTCTTTCCGGCTCGGTACAAAGCCTTCTTTAAATTATTGAAAGGGAGCAAACCGAAGTCAATTTCAAGTTGGGTCGAATTAATAAATGGATAGGGCCCCACGGCTTCAATTAATTTCATTTTTATTATAGGGAAAGAAAAAGTTATAGGGAAAGAAAAAGCAACGAGCTTTCATTCTGAATTTGAATGATTACCCGATCTAATTAGACGTTAAAAAAATATTAGTGCCCAATACGGGAAGGCTTTCTCCCAGGAAAAATATTATTGATTTTTTAATGAATCCTAAATATTACCACTCTCCATTCTATAATGGAATAATGGAGATGTATGTGTATAAGAAACAGTATATTGATAAATCAATTTCCAAAATCAAAAGAGCGATTGGGTTGAAAAAAGTAAAGGATTTCTAATCATCTTGTCATCCTATAAGGAAAACGAACATAAAAACTTAAAATTAAATGGAAAAAGAGATGATAGAGAATCTGTTGATAAGTTTATCTGGATCCGAGGTATCTATTCGGTTTGTACTATAATACCTTGTTTTGACTGTATCGCACTATGTATCATTTATAACCCCCAAAGTCCTCTACCTTTCATTTAAATAGAATTTCAAATGGATAAATTCCAAAGCTATTTAGGGCTAGATAGATCTCAACAACACTACTTCTTATATCCACTTATCTTTCAGGAGTATATTTATGTACTTGCTCATGATCATGGTTTAAATAGATCAATTTTGTTGGAAAATGCAGGTTATGACAATAAATCCAGCTTACTTATTGTGAAACGTTTAATCATTCGAATGTATGAACAGAATCATTTGATTCTTTCTGTTAATGACTCTAAACAGACTCCTTTTTTGGGGCAGACCAATCATTTTTATTCGCAAATAATGTCAGAGGTTTCTTCAATCATTATGGAAATTCCATTGTCTCTGCGATTAATATCTTCCCTAGAAAGGAAAGGGGTAGTTCAATCCGAAAATTTACGATCAATTCATTCAATATTTTCTTTTTTAGAGGACAACTTTTCACATTTAAATTATGTATTAGATATACTAATACCTTACCCAGCCCATCTGGAAATATTAGTTCAGGCTCTTCGCTATTGGATAAAGGATGCTTCCTCTTTGCATTTATTAAGATTCTTTCTCCATCAGTGTCATAATTGGGATAGTCTTATTACTTCAAATTCAAAGAAAGCCAGTTCTTCTTTTTCAAAATCAAAAAGAAATCAGAGATTATTCTTCTTCCTATATACTTTTCATGTATGTGAATATGAATCCGGCTTCCTCTTTCTCCGTAACCAATCTTCTCACTTACGATCAACATCTTCTGGAGCCCTTATTGAACGAATTTATTTCTATGGAAAAAGAGAGCACTTTCCCAGGGCTTTTCAAGCAAATTTATGGTTGTTCAAAGATCCTTTCATGCATTATGTTAGGTATCAAGGAAAATCAATTCTTGCTTTAAAAGGGACGTTTCTTCTGATGAATAAATGGAAATA